GGTAAAACCATCTCTATCAAGACGACAGACCCATTCTCTGTACTATCAATAGGATCAATTAGAACAAGTCGCACACTCATATTCCGGAAATACAGAAACAAAAAAATTTCGCGGTCGAACTACCAATCAACTAAAATAAAAATCAAAACCCGAGACCTAAATGCTTATTTAAAAGGTAGTATTTTGTGGTTCTTGTAAATTGAATTCTAATTCATTGAAATTCCGTCCAGTAAAACGGACGAATTATAAATCTCCAAAATAATAGACAGGAATATCGCAAATAGAGCCATTGCGATACCCATCAAAGGAGTAGTCCCCCATCCAGGAGCTACTTTACCATATTCCGAATTCAAAGGTTTCAATAACCCCCCTGCAGAAGTCATTTTTGGACGAGCTCTAGAACTACCCTCAACTGTTTGTGGAGCCATAAATCCTATTTTGTATTCATTGAGATCTGTTGACTTTGTATACCATTCTGTTGTAAATAAACGATCTTATCACGGATCCATTGCGGTCTTGAAATTCTATAATAATGGAAACAGCAACCCTAGTCGCCATCTCTATATCTGGGTTACTTGTAAGTTTTACTGGGTACGCCTTATATACTGCTTTTGGGCAACCCTCTCAACAACTAAGAGATCCATTCGAGGAACACGGAGACTAGTTTGAAGTTGAAGTAATGGGCCTACCAATATTGGTAGGCCCATTACTTCAACTGAGATAATAAAAAATCATTTTATTTTTTAGTTGGGACTTTAGGCGGTTCTCGAAAAAAGATAGCGAAAAAAATGATCCCTAGAGTCGAGACTAAGAGGAATGTATAAACCAATGCTTCCATAAATTTGATCGTGGTTTCCAATTATAGCTTCCATACCTGTTTATTTGGGATCATCTCCCGGATTAAAGAAAAAAAGAATCAAAAAAGGCAGCGATTTAAATCCAGATTTCTCCAGTACCTTATACCTTATTTAAAAATCACAAATCGAAAATAGAAGCCGAAGCGATAAACCCCAAATAGCGGAGCAGTGCTGCATCAGACTACTTGTCTTCTTGTAGTTGGATCTCCAAGTTTTTGGAATACTCCAAATTCCACTTGAGCATCCAAATCCGGGTCAATACCAGCAAAAACATCTCTGAACAAGGTTCTAGCACCATGCCAAATGTGTCCGAAGAAGAAAAGCAGAGCAAATGAAGCGTGTCCAAAAGTAAACCAGCCCCTTGGACTGCTACGAAAAACACCATCGGATTTCAAAGTAGCACGATCTAATTCAAAAATTTCACCCAATTGAGCACGTCTAGCATATTTTTTCACAGTAGCAGGATCACTATAACTCACTCCATTCAGTTCGCCACCATAGAACTCAACAGTTACACCTACTTGTTCGACACTATACTTCGATTCTGCCCTTCGAAAAGGCACGTCGGCTCTAACAATTCCATCTCCGTCTACCAAAACAACTGGAAATGTTTCAAAAAAAGTAGGCATACGACGTACAAAAAGTTCACGCCCTTCTTTATCTCTAAAGATAGGGTGTCCTAACCACCCGACAGCTATTCCATCCCCGTTATCCATTGAACCCGCTCTGAATAATCCCCCTTTCGCAGGATTATTTCCGATGTAATCATAAAAAGCTAATTTTTCAGGAATTTTAGACCAAGCTTCTGATAAACTTTGATTTTCGGCTAGTCCAGCACTGACTCTTCGATATATTTCTTGCTGAAAGTATCCCTGATCCCATTGATAACGGGTGGGACCAAATAATTCGATGGGGGTAGTTGCTGAACCATACCACATAGTTCCAGCAACAACAAACGCTGCAAAAAAGACAGCAGCGATGCTGCTGGAAAGAACAGTTTCAATATTGCCCATACGTAATCCTTTGTATAGGCGTTGAGGTGGGCGGACACTAAGATGGAATAAGCCTGCTAATATGCCCAATGTCCCTGCTGCAATATGATGAGAGGCTATTCCTCCTGGAACAAAAGGATCAAAACCTTCCACACCCCATGCTGGATTTACAGATTGTACCTTTCCAGTTAGTCCGTACGGGTCGGACACCCATATTCCGGGACCATACAATCCTGTTACATGAAATGTCCCAAAACCAAAGCAAGCCACTCCTGAGAGAAATAAATGAATTCCAAAGATTTTAGGCAAATCCAAAGATCGTTTTCCCGTACGGTCATCGACAAATATTGCTAGATCCCAATACACCCAATGCCAGATAGCTGCCAAGAAGCACAAGCCCGAAAACACAATATGTGCTCCGGCTACACCTTCGTAACTCCAAATACCCGGATTCGTTACCGTACCCCCCGTAATACTCCAACCGCCCCATGAATCGGTTATTCCTAAACGAGTCATGAAGGGTATAACGAACATGCCTTGTCTCCACATTGGATCAAGAACTGGATCGGAGGGATCAAAAACAGCTAATTCATATAGAGCCATTGAACCGGCCCAACCCGCAACCAGGGCTGTATGCATTATATGGACAGCAATCAAACGACCGGGATCATTCAATACGACGGTATGAACACGATACCAAGGCAAACCCATGGGACTACCTCTTTATTAATAAAAAATAGACACTATGTAACTTTATTGCATTGAAAAAAAAAACTATGCTATGTACCCCCCTTCCTTTTTCAGGGGATTATCTCGAAAAAAGGATTAATATTTATTCTATCCTATTAGTAATAATGGAAGAGTTCGGTTCGTAGGAAAAAAGAGAAGCAGATCTATTCTATACTCGATAAGTACCAATACGCAATGGGGGCGGATTCCCTTTTCTATGAGCAAATCCATCCATATTTGGTCATCATTCAAAAGACCTATTCATAAGAATTTTCCTTTATTTTATGAACTTAGTCAATCGATGTAGAAACTAAGATAACGGCCAATATTATTAAGACAAGAAGCCCATTATTACGCTTCCACATCAAAGTGAACTAGAGTACTTAATTCTTTTCATTTTATGCCTATTGGTGTTCCAAAAGTACCTTATCGAAGTCCCGGGGACAAGCATCCATCTTGGGTTGACATATAGTGCGACTTGTCAGATCTATTGGGTCATATGGGATTTCCCCATTCTCTCCCCCGATCGAGATATCCTCTGTTTCGCCCAAAAAATTTGATTGAATGATCAAAAATTTGTAGCGTGAAATGCAATGAAGTGCAATTAGATCTATTTCGTGAGGAGGTATCCAGCTTAATATTAGCATAGCAATAAATCAATTTTATGGTCGTCTTGGCTGGACCAATAAAATGAGGTATCCAGGCTCCGTTTAGCAAAACCCAATTGGTAATATATCTATGATTATTACTTATACCATAAACGATTCCATTTAGAACTTTATTCGAAATAGGAGTGATCTCAAACTGTTAATCAACGGAATAATAAATATGATGAATACGTCAAATATTGGGCGGAAGACATGAAAGAAATGAATTAAAGGGGGGAGTCATAGCAAAAAAGAGACGTGGTATTGGGGTCATTTGTCCTATATGTGCAAATCAAAATCGGGCGGATCCTTACTCGGAGTAGAGCATAAACCTAAAAAAATTGAAGAAGCCCATTCAATTCAGGAACAAGAAAATGGCATCGTGATTTTTGGATTGGATCGCGATGAAAAAATACATCAATGAAAAGTTAGTTCGATAAGTCGATAAGTTTAGTGAATTGCTTTTTTCTATTTTCTATTAGATTATATTAGAATATTATAGGTATAGGAAAACCGGCTAAACTCATCGTTCTTGAAAAATGGAAGAAAGGACCCCTCGATAGAAGGAGCCCGCTAGGAAAAAAGAAAGGAAAAGGGCTGGGAGCTACACATTGATTTTTTGTTTCGCAAGTTTTGTTGAACCGTATGCATCAAAAGATGCCTGTACGGCTCCGAAGGGATACAGTTTTATCCTAATCAACCGACTTTATCGAGAAAGATTACTTTTTTTAGGTCAAATGGTTGAGAGTGATATCTCGAATCAACTTATTGGTATTATGGTATATCTCAGTATAGAGAACGAGACCAAGGATTTGTATTTATTTATCAACTCTCCTGGCGGATGGGTAATACCCGGAATAGCAATTTATGATACTATGCAATTTGTGCGACCGGATGTACAGACAATATGCATGGGATTGGCCGCCTCCATGGGGTCTTTCCTCCTGGCCGCAGGAGCAAGTACCAAACGTCTAGCATTCCCTCACGCTTGGCGCCAATGAGTTTTTTATTTGAGAGAAAAAAGAAGACTATGCCTTCGCCATATGAATTTTTAAGATTAAGTAATAATAGCATGGCACTTCGAATTCGATATGAAAATTGTTAGTGTTTTTTTTTTCAAAATATTTGATTATGTATCGAAGCAGTAGTATGAGATAAAGGAGGGGTATTCCGAGTTTATCTTACCTATCGTAGGCCTATTGCGGCGTCACAAACTTTTTTCACGCCGGAAGGTTATTAACAATATTTATGGTATGAAAGAGTACGAAAATAAAAAAAAAAAAAAAGATTTTTTTCTTTATTTTTTTTTTCAAATAAAAAAAAATAAAGACACTTTGGGATTGCTGAATCACAAACGAAATAAATATATAAAGCAACGGAGCCATCATAGTATTTTTGAACTAAAAAAAAAGGGTGGTAATTGGATCATTTACCGATCTGGGTATAATAGAACCCCATATTTTCTCCTTGTTTGATGAAAGGTAAAAAGCAAATTCCATTAATTCCATTGGTGAGCCGTATGCAATGCGAAAAAAATGCCCGTACGGTTGTTCAATTCTATCTTTTTCTTTATCTATTCCCCTCGCCTAATCGTGCGAGATAGAGGAACTTTTTTTTTTTAGGTTATAATATATCATCAGGGTCATGATCCATCAACCTATTGGCGCTTTTTATGGGGCACAAACGGGAGAATTTATCCTGGATACGGAAGAACTACTGAAACTGCGCGAAATCCTTACAATGGTTTATGTACAAAGATCGGGCAAGCCTTTATGGGTTGTATCCGAAGACATGGAAAGGGATACTTTTATGTCAGCAACAGAAGCCCAAGCTCATGGAATTGTTGATCTTGTAGCGGTTGGATAAAACATAGCAGTGCCTCCTTAAGGGTTTAATAGAATATTAAACAGAAGAAATTCACAATCATCCGGTTAGGATCGATCTAAACCAGCCCATAATGGATAATTCAGCATGCCAACTATTAAACAACTTATTAGAAACCCAAGACAGCCAATCAGAAACCTTACAAAATCCCCCGCTCTTGGGGGATGCCCTCAGCGCCGAGGAACATGTACAAGGGTGTATGTGCGACTCGTTTCAATCATGGACTGAGACAAAACAAAAGAAAGAAAACAATTTTTTAAGTATCAATGATCAGTACCAGTGAATCGGATAGAATGGAAGAAGAAGAACTGCATTCACTAGCTAAAAAAAAGATATCTATCATATCTTTCTATTGTGTATGAAATTTATGGTTTCCACCGGCGCAAATTCAACCGCCTCAAATTGCAATTTAAGGTGAGAAAGAATTCCCCATTGGTAACAAATAGTTATCCATTAAGCGGGGGAAATACTATAAAAAAAGCGAAAAGATTATCTTTCTACTCTTGCAAGAACGGACTAACAGGGTCAGCTACCCCACCAATCTTCATAATTAAATACCGTTACTGTATAAGGTCTATCTCGTTATGAAAGACCTATTACTAGAAAATTCATGGGTAGAGCCGGAGAGTGGTAACTGTACAAGTTACCAATAGAATTGATTAAATGAAGGAAGTGGCTCCGGTGTATAGAGAGGGCCTCACCGTTTAAGAAGTAATCATAGAGACGACGGAACCCACAATTTCTTTATCTATTTACTACTTTATTTTTTTTTTTACTATTTTATTTCCAATGCCTCGAAAAAAGGTAAAAGCGTGGTCGGGAAGGTTAGAGTAGCAAAAGCCATTGGAATTTTGATTTTATAAATTGGAAGAGTCCGTTTTGTTATTAATAGACTAGGAAAGGGGAAAAGAATAACTGAAAGAAAGGAAATCGATTAGTTATTCATCAAAGTTTCATTTATTCAATGACCAGAATTAGACGAGGATATATAGCTCGGAGACGTAGAACAAAAATGCGTTTATTTGCATCAAGCTTTCGCGGGGCTCATTCAAGACTTAGTCGAACAATTACTCAACAGAAAATAAGAGCTTTGGTTTCGGCTCATCGTGATAGAGATAGGAAAAAAAGGGATTTTCGTCGTTTGTGGATCACTCGAATAAATGCAGTAATTCGCGGAAACAGGGTATCCTATATTTATAGTAGATTAATAAGCAATCTGTATAAGGCGCAGTTGGTTCTTAATCGTAAGATACTTGCACAAATAGCTATATCAAATAGGAATTGTCTTTATATGATTTCCAATGAGATTATAAAATAAGGAAATTGGAAGGAATCCATTAGAATTTTTAAACGGAGTTCTCTGGAGAATGAACTCCGGGAAGGTAGAGTAGAAATAATATGATAAAGTCGTCAAAATGAGCGAACACGCTCAATAAAAAAAGATTGATTTTATTCTTCTTCCCCAATTCTTTTTTTTTTCTTACGACACAACTGCTTCTCGGATTTTTTGAACAAAACGTCCATTTGGGTTTGAGTTCGGATTGGAATTTTGATTTAATTGAAGAGTAGGCCTATTTTTTTCTGGTTCGAAGACCTGGAGTTCTAGTGGTCGACCCACTTCTTTCAAATTGTTTCTCATTATTAATAAAAGGTAACGAAGATAAAATACGAGCTTGTTTTATAGCAATAGTAATTAATCGTTGTTCTTTTAAGGTCAATCTATTCACCCGTCTAGATAATATTTTTCCTTGTTCACTAAGAAATCGACTAATTAAAGTCATGTTTCTATAATCAATCCGATCCCCCGATTGGATCGGGGGCAAACGCCTACGAAAAGATCGCTTGGATTTAAGAAAGAGTCGCTTGGTTTTATCCATAATTTGTTTATTCCTTATCCCTAAAATACCATTTCGATGAAATAAAAAAATGATTTATAGAATCAATTAGAGGATTTGGTTTGTCTATATTTATTTATTTGTTTCTATTTAAATATATGAAATAATCTAGATATATATCTAGATTATTTTTTCATGTTCCTTGCAAGGGTGACACACAAGCACGCGGTTCGACTCTATCTATTTTTTTATCTCCCCATGAAGTGTATGTTTGTAACAATAGGGACAGAATTTTCTCAATTCCAATCGATTAGGTGTATTGTGTCGATTCTTTTGAGTAATATATCTGGAAATACCCCTTGATTCCTTATTAACACCGTTTCGAACACAACTAGTACATTCCAAAATAACCCTTACTCGGACATCTTTACCCTTGGCCATGAACCTCCTTGGGGTTTTTGATTCATCCAACTTTTCTATTTTCCGACCCGAAACGAATAAGAAACAAGGAACAAAAAAATAGAAGTTGTTAACCACTCAAAATCCAATTCTGAAATAAAGATTTTATTGCAATCAATATAGTAAATATATAGGAAATAATAAGTAATACAAAAATTTCTAACTATATTGCTAATCACAGTACACATTTAAGTATCGTGTAGTGTAGGCTACTCTTACCCTAGCCACATTTCCATTTCCGTTTTCCTTTCACTGTCTATTTTCTTTTAACTGGATAATTAATTTAATTGGAGCCTGAACCCGAGTTTCGCTGAAGTTGAAGCCACATTTTTATTTCGCTTTCATCCTTTATTCTATCTATCTAATTGTAAAAAAAAAATAAAAGAGGGGAAAGAGAGATTAGTCACAAATACACAAATATTGGATTCTAGCTCTAATCTTCTTCACCCCGTTCCCGTTCAATAACTAGAATGAAAAAAAAGGAAATGTCAATGCGTCCGGGAATAAACGGTTGATTTCTATCAATAACCCTGCTAAAGACCCGAACCAGAGAGTACTTAGTACCGGTGCCACGGAAAGATATGTTTTTAGATCTCGCATTGAAAATCCTCCTTCTTTTTTGTTTTTGTATTCCCTATTGGAATATATTATGGTAAGAAATGTATATGTAGTTAAAGGCCACTTGTATTTGTGCGCGGAATCCTTAATTCAAATTGAAATGCGAAATGATTCGGTAGATAAGATTTTATTTTCTTTTTTTTTTTCTTAAAGCAGAAAAATGGGCCGCTTTACGCCTGAGAATTCCCAAGAAAAATACTAATTTATTATTATTATATGTTATATGATATGAGCCCAAAAACAAGAAAAGGCAAGATCCATTTTGCATATCAATAGAGGGAATAAAAAAATAAGGATGTGGAAAACAAGACGGGGATTCTTTACAATGATACTGTAGACCCATTGAAAGGGATGTAGCGCAGCTTGGTAGCGCGTTTGTTTTGGGTACAAAATGTCACGGGTTCAAATCCTGTCATCCCTACCAATTACCGCTCAGAGCAGGAGTAACACAAGATCCGTTTTTTTTTTAGATCGGTTTCTAATTTTGACATACAAAATCTTCCATTTTATTATATATGATAGTATACACATACAAGAATTGTTGGGGTAAAAAAAATCGACTTATTACTTATTTCCAGTCTTTTCCGTTGTGATAAGAAAGCGCTCTTAGTTCAGTTCGGTAGAACGTGGGTCTCCAAAACCCAATGTCGTAGGTTCAAATCCTACAGAGCGTGATTCCGCTCTTGTTGTCTTAGTCTTAGATCGAAAATCACACACGCTGAACTGAAATCATTGAACAGCAATCTGAATTTGACCCTGCCCTGACCTCCCCCTCGGATTAAATTAAAGAAAGGAGGGGGTCAGTTAAAAAAAGAGATGTTAATTAATCAAAGGTCCAACTGATCACCACGTCTGTATTGTAAATATGCGGTTACGAATAATCCAGCCAAAGTAATAGGAATTAGACCTAAGACGATTCCAAATAGAAAGACTTCAATCATTTGAATTTTAGTTTTTTTTTTGAAAGGTTAAAAAGAGGGGTAATATCTATCCCTAAATATTAATCCGTCTTGCCTAGGAATCTCAATAACCAATAATTCGGAATTAACGTGGTACGGCAAGGAACTAGACAATATGTGGAATACCACAGAAAGATTTCTTTTTATGAATTATTCATTCAATTAATTTCAAATAAGTCCTATCTTACTCAGACCAAGAAATAGAGCCGAGGTTATAGTTAAAGCCGCTAGTAGAAAACCAAAATAACTAGTTATAGTAGGCATGACGGAGCTAAAGGAAATATGTTCTTTTTATACATATGTTTATAAAGCACTTCCCTAAGTTTCAACTTTTGAACGATACGAGGATAAGCAAAAATACCCTACCAATTGAAAGAATACCTACCAATTGAAAGAATACCTTCAATTGCAAGTTTTTGATTCTTCAAGTATTCTAGAAGGTACTAACAAAAATGAGTGACAGGGATAGAAAAAGAAATCAATTCATCGTCTTTTACACCGACCCATCCCACGATTCCGAATCAACGGATTGAGTGGGCAACTCTTCAGTCAACTAATATTAAAATAATAATAAAAACTATGCCATCTAACTTCATTTCAAAGGGGAATCGCTTCGATTTTGTATTTTGATTTTTTATTGTATCAAATACATTTTCGACTAAAGAGTGCCCTTAGAATACTTTTTTCTTTACTTTTTAATACTTTAAATACCTTTTGCTTTACTTTATTTTTTTTTACTATTTTATTTCCAATGCCTCGAAAAAAGGTATCGTACAATCAGATCACTCAAAAAATCACATTTTTATTTCGGTTCAATTCGATTCTAAAACTAAAAATTCCTCTTAGCTTTTCCTTTATAGATTTTCTGTTTTGTCTTTCCATATTCTATATAAAGGATAAAGCCCGCACGTTGTAGTTAGGTCAAGAAAGAACCTTTGGATCTAATACAACAACGTGGGCATCACAAATCTAGATTATTAGAATTCTTTTAGGCAGTTTTCTCGTTCGTTTATTTTTATC